CACATTAGGATTACTCGTTAATGGTTGATCAAGTTTGATAGATTCACCCTCTGAAACAAGAAGTTCTGGCCCTGGAGGGATAATATCAACCACTTGACGTCCATCCGATGGATCCGCGATGGTTATTTCGTACCCCCCTTTTTCTTTTCGTATAATTTTGTTTACTATACCTGCTGCTGTAGCATTATAAACTGTATTGTTACTCTTACTCCCGTCGGGATAAATCTGGCCCCGTCCCCTGTTCCCGCCTACATATATGGGATATTTTAAAAAGTGAACATCTTTCTTACTAGCGGGGTCGGGAGAAAGAATAGGAAAGGTTATTTCACTATATTTCTGACCAGGAACAGGACCTATCACAAGAATATTTTTTTTTGTGGGGCGATAGCTCTGAAAAGACAGATTGCCTATCTTTTCTTTCATCTCGGGAGAAATACGATCGGGGGGGGCTATTTCAAACCCCTCGGGTAAAATAAGGACAGCCCCCACATTCAAACCTCCCTTTTTACCATTAGCAAGAACTTGTTTCAGTTGCATATCATAAGGAATTCGAACAACTGCTTCAAATACAGTATCGGGAAGTACCGTTTGTGGAACCTCAATATCCACGGGCTTACTAGCTAAATGGCAATTGGCACATACAATACGCCCAGTCGCTTCTCGTGGATTTTCATAACCCTGTTGTGCAAAAATGGGATATGCATTTGAAATGTATGTCCGAGTGATTATATATATCATGAGCGATACGGAAATGGATCGAGTAATCTGTTCCTTTGTCCAAGAAAAGGTATTTCTAGTTTGCATGGTCCAATCATTGAGTCAAAAATTTCTACAATAAATTAGGTAGGTTGCTAGTATAGTTCCCTATCCACGATTCTGCTATGTACTGAAATAAGTTTACTGGAATATAGGAGAAATCCTCTGGAGAAATATAAAGAGTAAGTACGATTTTGAACGCTTTGTTTATGTACAAAGTGACAAAGATTATAATTGGATTAATATCAGTGGATCATTTTTCAGTCATTCATTGAATGATAAATCACTACAAGTGACGGAGATACACGATTTAAATAACGGAAGATCAAATATTTTAAAATTGTATCTAGAATGACTGGAAAAGTGGAAACAAGACCGGATATAATTTGATCGTTATGAACAAATCCAAAATCTTTGTAGACAGAGCCAAGCATTAGTTCCCAACCATGGGGCGAATGGAATCCGATACACAAATCAGTTAATAAAAGAATAGAAAAAGCTTTTATTGTGTCGCTTAAGTTATATAAGAATTCCTGAACCCAAGAGTTAAGAATAACAAGTTCTTCATTACCCAGAATAGAATAACCACTTAGAATAACGAAACAGATTAGATTTGTCGAGAAGTGTAAAATCGTATGGATACGATCCTCATTGTGCATCTTGATCAATTGGATCGTTTCTTTGTGGATTCCTAGACTAAGCTTTTGTAGATGTGTCTCTGGATATTCCTTTATCATTTCGTTCAACAGGAAGAGTTCCTCTAATTCTATGAATTTTTCGAGAATACTCTTTTCTTGAATATCATTCAAAAAAGTTTCAGATTGCCTAGTATTCCACCAATTTGTAACCCAGGATTCCAGACTTTTATTAAATAAGAGAGAGATCCACCAGGGCAAAAATACTATAGATGCAAGATATAGAAGGGGAGTGAATGCTTTTTTTTTTGCCATTTATTTTTGTTTTCATCTGTGAATTCTTAATGAACCCACCTCATTTGTCGACTCTATGCGATCTAATATTTCTATCAAGCATGAGTTCTATTACTTCTATTACAAGGTATCGAGCCTATGAATCTATTCCCTGTTTTTTATTTGTGATTTATTGGTTAGTCCTTGAATCTAGAAAGAATATAGAAAGAGAATAAGAGTCCACTTCGAATTCGAATGAAGAAATAATAAAAAATTAAGAGATCCAATCTTTTGGTTATTTCATTAAGAAGCCCAAAAGAAAAGATAAGGAGAAAAAGAAAGGTCGGTTGACAAAAGAAAAGAGAGATAATTCACAAAAAATGATCTATCTGTATCTAATGTATCAATTCAAAAAATTGGACCTAAAATAAAAAGATAAATTCTTTATCCCAAAATGTAATGTTTTGATATATGAGATGAATCTATTATTTATTTTGATTTGTTACTTGTTTTCTTACTGAATTGAGTTGAACGAATTTCCATAATACGTATAAAAGAAAAGACCATTTTTGCGAACAAAAATGGTTTTTTTTTATGGCTGGTCCCATATACGTCTGTTTTGGCTCGAATGAGCGTTCGGAAGAAACTGCAGTTAAGTTATGCTTATGCTATCGAAAAAAATGATTCTTAAGGTTTTTTTTCTTTTTACCTCCTGATGAGAAAGAATTTTCAGTTCATTTCAAAATACTTCAATTGGTACACGCAAGAAATAGGCCAATTCGGCAGCTTTTTGTTCAATTTCTCGTGGAGTCAAATTCTCATCAGTACGAGTCAAGGGAATGGCCCCCTGGCCTCTGATGTCCATATAAAGGACACGACGGGCAGAAATACCCTCTTTAACTTCTATTCTGATGGACTGAATATCTTTCATAAGGAATCGAAGGAAGATGCGACGATTTTTTCCAGGAAATCCCCAACGAAAAATACACACAACTCCTTCTTTTCTATCGAATCTATCATAACCACTACCTACATTCCACGAAATTGTGCACCACAAATAGGAGCTAATAAATAGACCTGCGATGCCATAGAAAGACATCACGATTCCTTGTGGAAAAAAAATTATTTGCTGAGACGGAAATAAAGATATCAAATTCCTACCAAGATAACTGGAAGTTCCAACCAATAAGAATCCTAATGAACCTAAAAAAAGAATAAAGGCCCAGCAGAAATTACTTATTTTTCGAGACCCCGTTATAAGTTCTATCCATATATGTTCTGATCGCCAACTCATACTAGATCCAGTTGCATTTTATTGGAATTGAGAGAATAACCCAAATAAATTTGACTTTACTCTTTTTGTTTCCGAAGTAACTCTCATCAACTAGCACTATTCTGATGTGAACCTTTAGGCGTAATTCATCGAATTGGCTAGATCTAAAATACTAGCATCCCCTTCATATGATCCCCTATTGATATCTACATCCATTTAGATACATTGACTTTCCATTTCAGACATCCGCCGATCCTGATCTATTTAAATAAAAAGAGCTATAATAATTTTAACAATATATCATGTTTCCGCATGCATAAGAGCTCTTTTTTCATTTAATTTATGTTCGGAGGAAGCCACATCTTATACGATATTCTACTAAATAGATATCCATGTTATGATCCATGTCTAAGTCTTGAAAAAAAAAATGGATGAGATTTGGTCGCATCGGATTTAAAAAATCCTGTTTCTTTGAACATGAAGAGATAAAGAAGCCATTGCAATTGCCGGAAATACTAGGCCCACTAAAGGCACAAAAATAGAGGGTAAGTTGAGAGTTGTCATAGAATGGGTACCTCGATTTAATATTTGTACCTGTTATTCTTATATTATATATTTTAAAATTAGTTATTAATTATAATTCGTATATAATTATACTATAAGTGAGTATATATAATAATTGAGTATATAATAAGTGCAAGGAATGTAGAACTAAATAAATGGACTTATTCATTTTATTTTTTTACATGTAATATATGTATGATAATCCATTTATTTAGTATTCTTCTTTTATTATTTTTTTCTTGTCTTCTAAATTTTTATTTAATAAAAAGAAAGAGTTTCTTAAAAATTCCCGAAAGATTCGTTAGAATACGATCCAACCGGGATTATTAGTAATAATGAAAATTATTGGGAGATATAGAAAGAGGCAAGACTATATATCTATATTTGAATTATATTATATATACATACGTTAGAAGGGAACATTAAATTCTTTTTATTTGCCTTGCCCAATGTAATGTCGCGAAAAGAAGAATTCGCTCTTTTATCTTGTTGATAGAAACTTTCTGATTAGTAATCAGAATCAGGAATATGGGTAAAAAAAAGATCTCGAAAAAATAAAGCATTTTCTGCAACTTTTTATTCTTTCGAGAATTTAATCTTGTGTCACCAAAGAAAACCCGATTCTTCTAATTTTTATTTTGATAAACTAACTGCTTGTTCGCCACAATTAAAATAATTGAACTTAAAGCTCTACTTGATGATTGCATTTTTTTTCAAAGGAAAGAAAGCGTGGAGCTGAAATAACTCATTCAGAACGCCTTTTAAAAGATTACGTGGTACGATTGGATCGAATAAGCCCTTATGGAATAAATATTCAGCCGCTTGTGAACCTTCAGGTACTGTCTTATTCAATGTTTGTTCAATTACTCTTTTACCCGCAAATGCAATGTAGGCATTGGGTTCGGCAATAATGATATCCCCCAACATACCAAAACTAGCTGTCACCCCACCAGTAGTAGGAGATGTAAGGATTGATACATAGAATAACTTTTTATTTGATTGATAATCGTATAAAGCAGAAGATATTTTAGCCATTTGCATCAAGCTCAAACTTCCTTCTTGCATGCGTGCTCCTCCGGAAGCACATACTAGAATAAGAGGTAGAAATTTATTGGTAGCATACTCGACCAAACGGGTGATTTTCTCGCCTACTACAGATCCCATACTACCCCCCATAAACTGAAAATCCATAACCCCAATTGCTATAGGAATACCGTTTAGTTGACCTGTGCCTGTTTGAACAGCCTCAGTTAATCCTGTCTTTCTTTGATAAGAATCAATACGCTCTTTATAAGGTTCCTCCTCCGAATGAAATTCAATGGGATCTAGAGAGACCATGTCTTCATCCAGAGGATCCCAAGTACCTGGATCAATCGAAAGTTCGATTCTATCTGAACTACTCATTTTCAAATGATATCCACATTGTTCACAAATATGCATTTTTGACTTAAAAAATTTCTTATAATTTAATCCATAACAATTTTCGCATTGAACCCACA